ATATGATTTTATACTCAACTATGAATTTGCAACAAAACAAACAGATAGAATCGAAATTCGAATATAAATATAAAAATGGAAACGAATTGAATAATTCCACTTTCATTTTCGGGTTTTTTAAGGCATATCAAAAAAAAAAAAAAAATAGATTCCATTTATACCATTATTCTGATATTACATATTCCAATTTGATTTGATACCCGAAAAAAATCAATTCGGGATTTGCTCTGCTCGCTGAGATAAAGATCGAATCGAATAATCAGAAACAATATAGCATTGATTTTTTTAGCACTTAACCTTTTTAATTGTTTAAAAAAGAATTTGAATTCGCAGAAAAGAGAGAAATTTTTACCTATTTTTTTTAGAATAGGAGAATACGATTAGAGTGTGTAATAAGGTTTGTATTTATTAAACATACGCAGATCTAACTCCAACTCTATCTATCTATCTATAGATAGATAGATATCTTTATTACTTTATTGCACGTTCGGGAAAGCACATGACATGTCATGTTCATTTTTTATTTTCTATTCAATCTATAAAAAGAAAGGGGGAAGCACGAGAATTTCTTGAAAATTCCCTATAGTATATATATTATATATGGATAAGATATCCAATTAAATAATATTTGTGTAACAATGAAAATTTATGTTCTAGGGTTTACATATATTGACAGTTGCTGTTATAATTGAAATGGGGAAAGTTTTTTTTTTCAAAAAAGATTGATTGGTTATGTATCAATTTCGATTTTCTTATCTCATTAAGAAAAAAAAAACATCTTAGATCCAAATTTTCAAGAATCGTTCAGAAATTTATAGTTAACGGTTGCGATTTGTCCCGAGATTTTTTTCTTTTTTTTTTTTAGAATGGGATCAAAGAAAACCAAATTGAAAATACAAGCATAAAAAAAAGAAGTATAGAATCCTCCTTTTTTGGGGAAAGTGGGAATTCTCATATATTCATATATATATATATATATTAGTTTTTTCGATTTTAGTTTTGGCGGCATGGCCGAGTGGTAAGGCGGGGGACTGCAAATCCTTTTTCCCCAGTTCAAATCCGGGTGTCGCCTGATCGACAAGAGATTTGAAATAGTGTATTACGTTTTTTTGATAGAAATCTTTTTTTCCAGCAGAAGCAAGCGGAGGAAAAGGACTCTTGAAACTTGTTTTATTCTAAATTCTAAGGTTTGTTCCAAAAAATGCTGTAAATCTTTTCGTCTCGGATTGAAGGAAAGATTCCAGTAGTGAAAAGGAATCGATAAATGTTGAAATAATAGTCGTTTCAATCCACTACTATTGTAGTGTCCGTCTACTGACTGGGTCTTGAATTAGATTGGATAAGGATAGGTCGGACAGGGAATCTAATTCCATTTTTAGTTGGAGAAGGGGCGGAAGAAAAACCTTGCATACAGACTGATGTAAAGTATATGAGTGCTTCCGCATTTATTCAATATTAGTTAGATTAGTTAGATTGAATAGCTAATTGGCTTTTTTTTTATTTAATTTATATATTTTATTTATTTAATTTATATATATATAAGTATATATATAAATATAAATAGTTTTTTGTTGATTTAAATAGTTCTATTTTAATAAATATATATATTAATATTTAATATATATTTATTAAAATTTCAAATTTTTTTTGATTCGAATGGAAATAGAATCAAATAGAAAATCTTTCTTTTCGGTAACCTCTAGTCAAAGAATTAAATAGGCAGGCTATCCTCCGATTATTTTAGAGAACGAATCAGGAGACGCTAAGGATTAGATCGAATGGAAATAAGAGTATGAGTATGCAAAGTAATCTGTCTTTTTTCTATTTTTTTTTTTACTTAATGAAATTACTTAATGAAATAGGGGGGATAAAATCCAGGTCTTATTATTCCTACCTGTTAATAACATTCATTCTCTTAAAACTTCCAAGGATGTTTCTGGATATTTTGTTTATACTTAATGTTTTCCGATTTTACTAAAAATCATATAAGAATTTGTTAGATGTTTTAATAGAATTTTTCGTCAATGGTGTTAGCCCAGAATCCTTTTTTGACTTTGTACCAGCAATTTCACTATTCTTATAGTATTCTTATTATATATTATAATAGTATTATTATTATAATATTATTAGTTAATAATACAAAAGAAAAAGAAATACAAGAGAAATATTTGTGAACAATAAAAAAATGATTCCTTTTTATAGAGATAGGAGACAAAATTTACATGGATATAGTAAGTCTTGCATGGGCTGCTTTAATGGTAGTTTTTTCATTTTCCCTTTCCCTCGTAGTATGGGGAAGAAGTGGACTATAAGTATACTAATAATTGAGTTAAGGGATCAAAGTATCCATTTTATTTTATAGCTGGGTTTTGAAATTTTGGAACTATATGAATTATAGTATTTAATTCATACTAATTAATTGAATTCAAATATAAAATATATCTGTATTTCGAAGTTCTATTGTAGTCTAGTAGTGTAATGTATTCTATGGATAATATAGAAATCAAAAATACTCTTTCAATCAAACAAATATTTGAATAATTCCATATTCGTGTTTTGAAAATAATTGAAAAAAAAAGGAGTACAAAATAATAGGAAATTGTCTCCTATTCCGAATTTTTCCTAGGATTTCCATTTCGATGAACCGACTCTTACCAAGATTATATATGGAAAATGAGGAACCGTGTAACCCCCATTCCTACTTTTTTTTAATATGATACTGGGATTGTAAAAAGAATCTGAAATCCACAAATAGTAATCGGAAGAATAAGAGTTGCTTTTTAATTATTTCAGATTGATTGGAATCAATACAAATCAAATAGATGAAACAAAGAAAAAAAATTGGGACGCTATGTTATGTATATTACATATATTTACATATATGTAATTGAAATTATATATATGAAGATACATATTGGAGATTGATTTATATTAAACCCTATTTTTTTTTAGAGAGTAAAACTTGAATATATTACAATACTAGTCTAGTAGAAAGAAATAGATTTGATTTCTTTCTACTAGACTATCTGGATTTCATAGAATTCTGCTGATTGTAGTCCGATCATTTCATTTAAGACTAAGACTCCAAATTGAAATCTTTTTTTTTTTCATTTTTTTTTTCAATCAATGATTGCATAGACAAGAATTAAGAAAGTCATGTTTAAGTGAAATTATTCACTTTGACTTACCGTTTTTACGTAAATTATAAGTAAAAAGGCAGTAGGAACTAGAATGAACAATGCAGTAGCAATAAATGCGAGAATATTTACTTCCATAATCTCTATGTTTTATTTCTCTTCAATTTCCAATAAAAAATTCGGGATTTAATCCCATAGAGATGATAAATCTTTCGTCGGTAAATTCAATGGTATAAAATTTTAATGATGTCAAATCGTATCAATATCATGAATAACAATATCTGAATTATCAAATCGATTCATCGTCGAGAATTAAATAGTATAACATAGGAAAATCTTTTATCCATACCAAATTTAAAATTTAGATTTCTGATGCAATCAAAAATTCCTTTTCCTTTTTTATTCTTTCTTTTTTAGTTTAATGTAAGGTAAAGGTTCTGACGAAAAAAGAAAAAAACAAGAGGGATCCCTATTAGGAATGAGATTTTGTTTGTTATTTTTATTCCCTTTCACACACAAGATGAATGGATGTCTTTTTTATTGGATTTGTATCCATCGGGACTGACGGGGCTCGAACCCGCAGCTTCCGCCTTGACAGGGCGGTGCTCTGACCAATTGAACTACAATCCCAGGGAAAAAAGCGTACAGCATACAGATTCTTACGGTTTCATTCAAACCTTTTTTCTATTTTAGATTCGAACCGTTGTGCTGTAACTGAAAGAGGCGGACTATAGTATATATTGATATCCATATAGATATGCACTTTAGTGAGATTGACACGGATTACTCGTAATCCGTTCGTTATTGCCAAGTCGATTGAAAAATGAATCAATGAAAAGAGAAAAGAGTCTTTTTTTTTGAATCTTTTCCTAAGACTTTCTATTTACAAACCCTGATATGAATCAGAATTACTAGCAACATCCGAATTTGTAGAAAAAATATGTAATACGGAAAAAACAATATCGCTAGAGATGTTTCCTATTTTGATTCTTCCGTATCAGAGCAGATCAGTCATTTCTGGAGAACAACAAATGGGTGTTATGCCATTTCATGGTGGATCGGCAAATTCTTGGGCCGAGCTGGATTTGAACCAGCGTAGACATATTGCCAACGAATTTACAGTCCGTCCCCATTAACCGCTCGGGCATCGACCCAGGAACAGGAAGAATCCATTTCAATCTTTATTGATAATCCATGATTAACTGCCTTTCGTAGTACCCTACCCCCAGGGGAAGTCGAATCCCCGCTGCCTCCTTGAAAGAGAGATGTCCTGAACCACTAGACGATGGGGGCATACTTGCCCGACCGTCATTATACTACGTTCATAGTATGAACAGTTTTTTGAAATTGTCAATATAATGAAATGATATGATTCGATCAAAAAAAAGGATTTTTCCATCTTTCAGAATTCCATAGAATTTTTGGATTTATCATTTAGATTTCGAAATTTTTTATTCCAATCGTGAATTAAAAAAAAAATAGAAAAAAAGATAAGTAATGCGAAAGAAAGTAAAAGAAAGATAAGATACTTTTCGGGAATGATTTGTTTGGTGGAAAGGACGAGGGGTTAAAACTTCATTTCTTTCATTCTCATTCATTGTTAAAATTAAGCCGGTAAATAAAAAAACGATAATCAATATGGAAATCAGATAAGTAATAAGGATAGGGATCAACAAGTTATTGAATTTTTTTTTTAACTTGACTCTATTTACTAAGTAAATCCAATTTTTTGTTCCTTGATGAGTCGTTATGCGAATCAAATATATATACTTATGTACATATATTCTAATCCCATCTATATAATAAGTATATGCAGTAACAAATGGATGTATATGCAGTAACAAATGGATGTACTAGTCATAT